AACTCGCAAGGAAAGTGCCAACCGATCGTTTACTTAAGTTTGAGCGAGTTTTCAAAGCACAAAAACGTATACATATGTCTGTTTTCAAAGCACAAAGAGTTCTTGATGAGATTCGATGGCGTTACTACGAAGAAACTGTTATGATACTGAACCTCATGCCTTATCGAGCATCTTATCCCATCTTAAAGTTGGTTTATTCAGCAGCAGCGAATGCTACTCATTATAGGGATTTCGACAAAGCGAATTTATTCATTACTAAAGCCGAAGTCAGTAGGAGTACTATTATGAAAAAATTTAGACCTCGGGCTCGAGGACGTAGTTTTCCCATAAAAAAAAGCATGTGTCATATAACAATTGTATTAAATATAGTAAAGAAATCTAAATAACCTTTAGATTCATCTAAGATTTCAATTCCCACTAAAAAAATATAGAATAGAAAAATATGGGACAAAAAATAAATCCACTCGGTTTCAGACTTGGTACAACCCAAAAACACCATTCCTTTTGGTTCGCACAACCAAAAAATTATTCTGAAGGTTTACAGGAAGATAAAAAAATAAGGAATTGTATCAAGAACTATATACAAAAGAATAGGAAAAAGGGCTCGAATAGAAAAATAGAATCAGACTCAAGTTCCGAAGTAATTACACATAATAGAAAAACGGACTCAGGTTCAAGTTCTGAAGTAATTACACGTATAGAAATTCAAAAAGAAATCGATACGATCCACGTCATAATCCATATTGGATTCCCTAATTTATTAAAGAAAAAAGGAGTAATCGAAGAATTAGAGAAAGATCTACAAAAGGAAATTCACTCTGTAAACCAAAGACTTAATATTTCTATCGAAAAAGTGAAAGAGCCTTATAGAGAACCTAACATTCTGGCAGAATATATAGCTTTCCAATTAAAAAATAGAGTTTCATTCCGAAAGGCAATGAAAAAAGCCATTGAATTAACTAAAAAAGCGGATATAAGGGGAGTCAAAGTCAAAATTGCGGGTCGTCTCGGAGGAAAAGAAATTGCACGTGCCGAATGCATCAAAAAGGGTAGACTCCCCCTCCAAACAATTCGCGCTAAAATTGATTATTGCTGCTATCCAATTCGAACTATCTATGGAGTATTAGGTGTAAAAATTTGGATATTCGTAGACGAAGAATAACTAATCTTCTCTTCGCATTCTGTCCAGTGATAGAATAAAAAATGACAAGAGACTTTTTTTCCTGAAATCCCTGAAAAAAACAAGAAATTCTACCTCTTTCTTTCTATAAGATTTAATGAAAATTGATAAATCATTTAATATAATTGCTATGCTTAGTGTGTGACTCGTTATTTTTTTTTAAGAAAAAAACTTAGTATTAGTAATTATAGAAAATTAACTAATAACCAACCTATTGCTTCGTATTGTCGAGATCCTAACTAAGAAACAGTCACTATATGAATAAATATCTCTATCATAAATGAGTGGATCTATCATATAGTTGTAGCAACTGCTTTTTCTCTAAAAAAGAAATGAGATTCTAGGTTGTGAAGGAAAACTAAAGGGATGCGGATAAAGGGAGGGATGATAGAAAGAAAGAAGAGGGATTAAGTAAGATATAGGATTCCAATATGTATGGTCTATGAATTGCATCATAAAAAGCAATGTGATAAAGCATCAATATAATAAAAAAAAATAGAGAATTAGAAATCGTAACGTAACTTGAAACAAGAACTAGAAATTTAAAGCAATAATAAAGAGCCATCCTGGTTAATAAAACTGAGAAAATTAACTGGGAAAGAAATTTTTTGGAAGCTCCATTGTGGAATTCAGACCTAACCATTCAAGGAGAGGCAGTGGGAACGACAGAACCTATGATTCCATAGGATTTTATTGAAAAGAATCCTAATACTTCATTGGGTAGGATGGCGGAACAAACCAAAAAAATTTTCTTATTTGGTAAGGTTATAAATTAACAAATAAGACAGAAAAGAGTAAATATTCGCCCGCGAAATCCTTTTAAAATTAGAATACTTTACCATTACCATTATTCAATAAGAGTAAAAATAAAGATATTTTAAGGATTACATCATCTATAAAATATAGAATTTAGATAATATAGACACACACATCTAGATATATTCTAGATCTTCTTTTTTTTTGACTATAGATTTTTCGATTTTAACAAATTGAATAATAAATATAAAAAAAACCTAATTTTTTCTATTATTTATCTATTAATGTGGATCTCTCCCTAATATTTTTGAATATTATGGAATTAGAGAAATTTGCACGCTTTCTCATTTCATTCGCGAGGAGCTGGATGAGAAGAAACTCTCATGTCCAGTTTTGCAGTAGAGATGGAACTAAGAAAGAACCATCGACTATAACCCCAAAAGAACCAGATTTCGCAAACAACATAGAGGAAGAATGAAAGGAAAATCCTGCCGAGGCAATCGTATTTGTTTTGGTAGATATGCTCTTCAAGCACTTGAACCTGCTTGGATCACGGCGAGACAGATAGAAGCAGGACGAAGAGCAATAACACGATATGCACGTCGTGGTGGAAAAATATGGGTACGTATATTTCCCGACAAACCCGTTACACTAAGACCGACGGAAACACGTATGGGCTCAGGAAAGGGGTCCCCCGAATATTGGGTAGCCGTTGTTAAACCAGGTCGTATACTTTATGAAATGGGGGGGGTATCCGAAACTGTAGCTAGAGCAGCTATCTCCATAGCTGCCAGTAAAATGCCTATACGAAGTCAATTTATTCGATTAGAAATATAGAACCCCTAAAACTCAAAGGAGTATTGAAGATAAAAAAACGCCCTTTTTTTCTTTCTGAAAAGACAATATTTCTTTCATCCTTTTGCATTGAAATAACAAATGGAAATCAAAATAATATGATTCAACCTCAGACCCTTTTAAACGTAGCAGATAATAGTGGAGCTCGAAAATTGATGTGTATTCGAGTCATAGGAGCTGCAGGTAATCAGCGATATGCTCGTATTGGTGATGTTATTGTTGCTGTAATCAAAGACGCATTGCCCCGAATGCCCCTAGAAAGATCCGAAGTAATTCGAGCTGTAATTGTACGTACATGTAAAGAGTTCAAATGTGAAGACGGTATAATAATCCGCTATGATGACAACGCAGCGGTTATAATTGATCAAAAAGGAAATCCAAAAGGAACTCGAGTTTTTGGCGCGATTGCTGAGGAATTGAGAGAATTGAATTTTACCAAAATAGTTTCATTAGCTCCTGAAGTATTATAAATACTAGTAGGTGAAATTTAGATCAGAGAATAAATTTAGTAGTTAGTAGATTGTGTTTTACGTATATGTTTTAAAATTTAAAATGAAAAGCAAAAAAAAAGAAAACATGTTGATTATAGAACAATTTGGAGGAACCTAGAATTAGAGTCTTATGGGCAAGGACACTATTGCGGATTTACTAACCTCTATAAGAAACGCGGACATGAATAAAAAAGGAACAGTTCGAGTAATATCTACAAATATTACCGAAAACATTGTTAAAATACTTCTACGAGAGGGTTTTATTGAAAGTGTTCGGAAACATCAGGAACGTAACAGATATTTCTTGGTTTCAACTTTGCGACATCAAAAGAGAAAGACTAGAAAAGGAATATATAGAACAAGAACCTTTTTAAAGCGTATCAGCCGACCCGGCTTACGAATTTATACCAACTATCAAGGAATTCCTAAAGTTTTGGGTGGAATGGGAATTGCTATTCTTTCTACTTCTCGAGGGATAATGACAGATCGAGAGGCTCGACTAAACAGAATTGGGGGAGAAGTCTTATGTTATATATGGTAATCGCTCCGACTATAGTGCCCGAATTCTATCTCGACCTTCCTATTTTGAAAATAAAAATAGAAAAATAGGAGAAAAAAATATGACAGAAAAAAAAAATAGGAGAGAAAAAAAAAACCCGAGAGAAGCAAAAGTCACTTTCGAAGGTTTAGTTACGGAAGCCCTACCCAATGGAATGTTCCGCGTTCGGCTAGAGAATGACACCATCATCCTGGGCTATATTTCAGGAAAGATCCGCTCTAGTTCTATACGAATACTGATGGGGGATAGGGTCAAAATTGAAGTAAGTCGTTATGATTCCAGCAAGGGACGTATAATTTATAGACTTCCCCATAAAGATTCGAAGCGTATCGAAGACTCGAAAGATATCGAAGATTTGAAAGATAGCGAAGATTCAAAGGATTAGGGTTTTCTTTTTTCTAGGGTAATAAATTTGAAGTTCAAAAATTCAAGCGAAGAGACTTATTTTTTCCAAAATATTAGATTCATAGTTTAAGAAAGGATACGGAAATATGAAAATAAGAGCTTCCGTTCGTAAAATTTGTACAAAATGTCGACTGATTCGTAGGCGTGGACGAATTAGAGTCATTTGCTCTAATCCGAAGCATAAACAACGACAGGGGTAATCTTTCGAAAAAGAACTTTACTTTCTCTAAAATAAAAAAGTACCCGCGGAAATGTTCCAATTCTAAATAAAAGAATTTTAAATAATTAAAGTAAAGGGTATATTTTACCCGGAAACGGATATCTTTGTATCTTTTTTTCTTTTTGTTATTTCTAACTCATATTTATGAGATAATAAAATATGGCAAAAGCTATACCAAAAATAGGTTCACGTAAGAAAGTGCGTATTGGTTTACGTAGGAATGCACGTTTTAGTCTACGGAAAAGTGCACGTAGAATAACAAAAGGGGTTATTCATGTTCAAGCTAGTTTCAACAATACCATTATAACTGTTACGGACCCGCAAGGTCGGGTGGTTTTCTGGTCCTCCGCAGGTACTTGTGGATTCAAAAGCTCAAGAAAAGCATCACCCTATGCTGGTCAAAGAACAGCAGTAGATGCTATTCGTACAGTAGGTTTGCAACGAGCAGAAGTTATGGTAAAGGGCGCTGGTAGTGGAAGAGATGCCGCATTACGAGCCATTGCTAAAAGCGGTGTGCGATTAAGTTGTATACGCGATGTAACACCTATGCCGCATAATGGATGTCGACCGCCTAAAAAAAGACGCCTGTAAAAGAATTAATCCGTTTTCAAGAGAAATAAACGATTCAATGATCAAATAATAATACTAGTCTATTATGGTTCGAGAGGAGGTAGCAGGATCCACTCAAACACTACAGTGGAAGTGTGTTGAATCAAGAGTAGATAGTAAGCGTCTTTATTATGGTCGTTTCATTCTGTCCCCGCTTAAAAAAGGTCAAGCGGACACCGTCGGTATTGCCTTGCGAAGAGCTTTACTTGGAGAAATAGAAGGAGCATGTATCACACGGGCAAAATTTGGGAGCGTGCCACACGAATATTCTACAATAGCAGGTATTGAAGAATCCGTACAAGAAATTTTACTAAATTTGAAAGAAATTGTATTGAGAAGTAATCTCTATGGAGTTAGAGACGCATCAATTTGCGTCAAAGGTCCTAGGTACATAACTGCTCAAGATATAATCTTACCACCTTCCGTAGAAATCGTTGATACGGCACAACCTATAGCTAACTTGACAGAGCCCATTAATTTTTGTATTGAGTTACAGATAAAGAGAGATCGTGGATATCAGACAGAACTCAGAAAGAACTATCAAGATGGAAGTTATCCTATAGATGCTGTATCCATGCCTGTTCGAAATGTGAATTATAGTATTTTTTCTTGTGGGAATGGAAATGAAAAACACGAGATACTTTTTTTAGAAATATGGACTAATGGAAGTTTAACCCCTAAAGAAGCGCTTTATGAGGCTTCTCGTAATTTGATTGATTTATTCCTCCCTTTTCTACACGCGGAGGAAGAGGGAACGAGTTTCGAAGAAAATAAAAACAGGTTTACTCCGCCCCTTTTTACTTTTCAAAAAAGATTAACTAATCTAAAGAAAAACAAAAAAGGAATTCCATTGAATTGTATTTTTATTGATCAATTAGAATTGCCTTCTAGAACGTATAATTGTCTCAAAAGGGCCAATATACATACACTATTGGACCTTTTGAGTAAGACTGAAGAAGATCTTATGAGAATTGAAAATTTTCGTATGGAAGATAGAAAACAGATATGGGACACTCTAGAGAAGTATCTACCAATGGATTTACTTAAGAATAAGCTCTCGTTTTAAATCCATTACAATTTTTTGTTCTTCTTCTTTTTCGAGTTAGAATAAAAAGAAAAAAAGAAAACAATTTAGCATCTTTGGTACAATCTATATTTTCGCGAAATGGATCATAATAAAATGGATTTTAGGTATCTAGGGAAGATTCACTTGGAAGTAACTATTTCCTAGATACCTATGCACGGTACTTCACGGTTGAATGAATCAAAAAATACCTAAAAAAGACCTAAAGTTAAAGATTTATCAATGGGTAATGTTGCTCCAATACCTAACCAAAGAGCTACTGCAGTACCGATTAAAAAAACGGTCGTAGCTACTGGGCGACGAAAGGGATTTTGGAATTTATTCACATTCTCTAGAAAAGGTACTGTCAATAAGCCTGTTGGCACAGAAACCATTAAGAGAACGCCCAATAACTTATTGGGTACCGTACGGAGTATTTGAAATACGGGAAAGAAGTACCACTCAGGTAATATTTCCAGAGGAGTTGCAAATGGATCCGCCGGTTCACCAATCATTGATGGCTCGAGAACCGCTAAACCTACATTACATGCAATAGTACCTAGAATTACTACTGGAAAAATATATAAAAGATCATTGGGCCATGCGGGTTCCCCGTAATAATTATGTCCCATCCCTTTAGCTAATTTAGCTCTTAATACAGGATCATTTAAGTCTGGTTTCTTTGTTATTGGGATAGGCGAACTCTTTAGGATCCATCCCCCAAAGGAACCGGACATGAGAATTTATCATCATCCGGCTCGAGCAAGAATGAAAGAAATAAGACCGCGGAAGATCCATAATAGAATTATGGTATATAATGACTCAATGACTCTAGGCAAGAAAAGCTTTATCATATTATCTTTTCCGAAGTTGGATCTAGAACTACTCATTGAAAAGAATCCTATTCTTATGGGTAAATGCTCAATATCCAAGTGGGCTTACAAATTTGATCATGATCAATTGCTTTCTGGATTGTCTCATGTCTCTTGATTAGTTGGTGTTTATCCCCCCAATATCGCAAGTTTCTTACCTCCAAACAAAATATTTACTTGTTACTAATAAAAAATAAAAAAGTTTAGCCTACATTTTTCCTTAGATCCCTTCTTTTACTCCGATAGTATTGCGGATCACAATCGATGCAAAGAAAATGAATGCATTTCCATACTATAATAAAAAAGGGTAAGTGTAATATTGGATCATGTCACATGACTTATTCCATTTCTACTCTATGGGATCTTACGGAGCCTGTTCATGGATGACATGGTGGGGTATGATCATAGAAAATATTCTCCTCAAGTGAACCAGCCTATCCTTCCTAGGTAGGAGACTTACGTGTTGATTGGATGCGGAGACACCTTTGATTGTGAATTCTAATGTGGCAGATCCAATTCTTTATCTGCATGGCCAAACCAATAATTCAAGTCACACACTCCCATAATCCGCCTTTTTTTCTTTCGTAAAATTAACTTCAACTATTTGTATTGTATCAAAATACTTCGGAGTTGAAGAGAAGTATCCAAATGACATGTGTTATTTTACAATAACCCATGTTTGTAGCAATGAAATACGATAACCTACCCGATATGATATATGAGAATTCTAATTCTCTATAGATATGCCTTCCCTATAAAGGACCCGAAATACCTTGCTTACGTATCATTGGAAAGTGCATTAACATAAATACGGCAGTAAGCAGAGGCAGTACAAAGGTATGTAAACTATAAAAACGAGTCAAAGTGGATTGACCCACACTAGCACTTCCACGTAATAACTCCACTAAAGGCGATCCTATTACCGGAATGGCATCAGGTACACCTGTCACAATTTTGACTGCCCAATAACCAATTTGATCCCAAGGCAACGAATAACCAGTTACACCAAATGATGCAGTCAAAACAGCTAAAACCACACCTGTGACCCAAGTTAATTCGCGGGGTTTTTTAAACCCACCTGTGAGATACACACGAAATACATGCAGGATCATCATTAGAACCATCATACTTGCTGACCATCGATGAACTGATCGGATTAACCAACCAAAGTTGGCCTCGGTCATTATGTATTGAACCGAAGAAAAAGCCTCTGTAACCGTTGGGCGGTAGTAAAAAGTCATAGCAAAACCGGTAGCGACTTGTACTAGAAAACAAGTAAGTGTAATTCCCCCTAAACAATAAAATATGTTGACATGGGGAGGAACATATTTACTAGTTATATCATCTGCAATTGCCTGAATCTCAAGACGTTCCTCAAACCAATCATATACTTTATTGAGATAGGTAACTAACCCAAGCCCCCCCTCTAAGAGCCGTATATGAAAATTTCATCTCGTACGGCTCAAGCAGAAACACACAAATTTTCAACGAATATTAGAAAAAAAAAAGTTCAAAACTTCATCAGCCACTGGATTGGGTCGATTTGCCTTGAAGATATGAAATAAGAAAAATTCGGAATATATTCTTTGTTATGATAATGCCAAAAAATCTCAAGTTGGCTCATCTGTCTTTCTTCCGTTCCCTTATGCCGGTCATTCGAGGCCTCTTGACTTTTCTCTTCCCTATTTTGGATTTGTTTTTTTTTGTGCGTAATCGTAATATAGAAATTATCTTGTTGCGATCCTATGAATCAGTTCAATTAAAACCTTAGATTCATACTAGAGCCACGATGATTGAGTCTCAAGCTAACCAAAAGGCAAGGGTTCTTCGAATAAGAACCACTTGATAATCATTTATGGAATCGGTGCAATGACTCGGCAAAATCGAGAGAAAAAAGTTGTCTTTTGGGCAAACAAAATTGGAAGGAAGAAAATTTCTTTTTTATTTTTATTTAAGAACTACTTGAATTTTTCAGTCTGGTTGCGAGGTCTTAATAGTGATTATGAATCATAGTTCCATTTTTTTTGATCCACTCTATCTATTTCGTGTTCCAGATACTAGAATAAATAATATCTGACGAATTAGAATCATCTTGATAGAGATAACAGGCCCTTTCTATGTATTATCAATAGGATCAATTCTAACAAGTCACACACTCATATTCCAGAGATACCGAAACAAAAAAATTCCGCGGTCGAACTACCATAATGTCTAGAAATATAGAGCTTAAACTAGAAAAGCTTTTTTGGATGGAAAAACTATGACTTCCTTTTTTTTTTTAGATTAGTAGAAACCTAATTGGTTAAAATTCCGTCCAGTAAAACAGAAGAATTATAAATTTCTAAAATGATAGATAGGAATATAGCGAATAAAGCCATTGCGACTCCCATAAAAGGAGTGGTCCCCCAACCCGGAGCTACTTTCCCATATTCCGAATTCAAGGGTTTCAATAAACTACCTGCACCAGTTCGTTTTGGCCTAGGTTTAGAACTATCTTCAACGGTTTGTGTAGCCATAAATTCTATTTCATCATTGGTGTTGACTTTGTATACTATTCCGTTGTAGTTGTAAATACACGATCTTTTCGTAGATCCATTGTAATCTTGAAATTCTATAAAAATGGAAACAGCAACTTTAGTCGCCATCTCCATATCTGGTTTACTTGTAAGCTTTACTGGGTATGCCTTATATACCGCGTTTGGGCAACCCTCTCAACAATTAAGAGATCCATTCGAAGAACACGGGGACTAATTGAAGTAAGAAGTCTACCAGATGGGTAGACTTCTTACTTCAATGAAATTATTTTATTCTTTTAGTTGGAGTTGGTGGAACCTTAGGTGGTTCTCGGAAAAAGATAGCGAAAAAAATTATCCCTAAAGTAGAAACTAAAAGGAACGTATAAACCAATGCTTCCATAGATTCGATCGTGGTTTATTTACAATTATAACTTCCACACCTATTCATTTGTCATTTGGGAGAATTTCCCATATAAAGAAAGAAAAAGAGTTAAAGAAAGGATGGGAGATGTTTCCCAAGCCAAATCAAAAAAGAGAGGTCAAAGATACCATAACAATGTGTATCAGACTGCCTGTTTCCTTGTAGTTGGATCTCCCACTTTTTGGAATGTTCCAAATTCCACTTGAGCATCCAAATCTGGATCAATACCAGCAAAAACATCTCGGAACAAGGTTCTAGCGCCATGCCAAATGTGTCCGAAAAAGAAGAGCAAAGCAAAGGTAGCATGACCAAAAGTGAACCAACCCCTTGGACTGCTGCGAAAAACACCATCTGATTTCAAAGTAGCTCGATCTAATTCAAAAATTTCCCCTAATTGAGAACGCCTCGCATATTTTTTTACAGTAGCAGGATCAGAATAACTTACTCCATTAAGTTCGCCACCATAGAACTCCACCGTTACCCCTACCTGTTCAACACTATATTTGGATTCTGCTCTTCTAAAAGGAACGTCCGCTCTCACAATTCCCTCTTCATCTACCAAAACAACTGGAAATGTTTCAAAAAAAGTAGGCATACGGCGTACAAAAAGCTCACGTCCTTCTTTATCTCTAAAAACGGGATGTCCTAACCAGCCAACAGCTATTCCATCCCCATTGTCCATTGAGCCCGCTCTGAATAATCCCCCTTTTGCCGGATTATTACCAATATAATCATAAAAGGCTAATTTTTCGGGAATTTTAGACCAAGCTTCTGATAAACTAAGATTTTCGGCTAAACCATTGCTAACTCTTCGATATATTTCTTGCTGAAAGTATCCCTGATCCCACTGATAACGAGTAGGCCCGAATAATTCGATTGGGGTCGTTGCTGACCCATACCACATAGTTCCAGCAACTACGAAAGCTGCAAAAAAAACAGCAGCGATACTACTGGAAAGTACAGTTTCAATATTGCCCATACGTAATCCTTTGTATAGACGTTGAGGCGGACGGACACTAAGATGGAATAAACCCGCTAATATACCCAACGTACCCGCAGCAATATGATGAGAAGCTATTCCCCCCGGAACAAAAGGATCAAAACCTTCTGCACCCCACGCTGGATTTACAGCTTGTACTTTTCCAGTTAGCCCATAAGGATCGGATACCCATATCCCAGGACCATACAAACCCGTTACATGAAATGCGCCAAAGCCAAAGCAAGCCACCCCTGCAAGAAATAAATGAATTCCAAAGATCTTGGGCAAATCTAAAGAGGGTTTTCCCGTCCGCTCATCAGAGAATATTTCTAGGTCCCAATATACCCAATGCCAGATCGCTGCCAAGAAACACAAACCAGAAAACACAATATGTGCACCTGCCACACCTTCATAACTCCAAATACCCGGATTTGTTACAGTTCCTCCTGAAATACTCCAACCACCCCAGGAATCCGTTATTCCTAAACGAGTCATGAAGGGAATGACGAACATACCTTGTCTCCACATTGGATCCAGAACAGGATCAGAGGGATCAAAAACTGCTAATTCGTATAAAGCCATCGAGCCAGCCCAACCAGAAACTAGAGCTGTGTGCATTATATGCACCGCAAGTAATCGACCCGGATCATTCAATACGACAGTATGAACACGATACCAAGGTAAACCCATGGAAATACCCCTTTAGCAAAGAAAAATAGACACGATGTCGCTTTATTTTATCGCATTGGAAAAGACTATCCATATCCTATGTACCTAACCCTTCTAGGGGATTCTGTGTCAGAAAGCGTTAATATTTATTTCATTTCATTAAAAATAAGAAGCCAATTCTGTTCATAAGAAGAAAGAGAAGCAGATCTATTCTATACTCGATAAGTGCCAATATGCAATGGGTAACTTGGCCAATTTTGAAAAATGAAGAATAGATCCCTACCCCTCTTTGTTTATCATTTGAATCGCCGATTCCTTTTTCTTTATTCAATCTGTCTTACCTTCTTTATACGTATAACCTTTCAATCTACGTATTAATATAATCTATACTATTCATATTAATAGAATCTATAGTATTCATATAGAATAAGAATAAAAATGAAGACAATAAACTGCGGATTCATTCTTTCTCTTCTATTCTTACGTTTCCATATTAAAGTGTAGTTTTCTTACTTAAATTTAATAATATTAATCTAATATGCCCATTGGTGTTCCAAAAGTACCTTACCGGATTCCCGGAGATGAAGAAGCGACTTGGGTTGACTTATACAATGTTATGTATCGAGAAAGGACACTTTTTTTAGGTCAAGAGATTCGTTGCGAGATCACGAATCATATTACAGGTCTCATGGTATATCTCAGTATAGAAGATGGACTTAGTGATATTTTTTTGTTTATAAACTCCCCAGGCGGGTGGCTAATCTCAGGAATGGCTATTTTTGATACGATGCAAACGGTGACACCAGATATATATACAATATGCCTTGGAATAGCCGCGTCCATGGCGTCCTTCATTCTACTTGGAGGAGAACCCACCAAGCGTATAGCATTCCCTCACGCGAGGATTATGCTTCACCAACCCGCTAGTGCTTATTATCGGGCAAGGACACCAGAATTTTTACTAGAAGTAGAAGAGTTACACAAAGTTCGCGAAATGATTACAAGGGTTTATGCACTAAGAACAGGCAAACCCTTTTGGGTTGTATCCGAAGACATGGAAAGGGATGTTTTTATGTCAGCAGACGAAGCCAAAGCTTATGGACTTGTCGATATTGTAGGGGATGAAATGATTGACGAGCACTGCGATACTGATCCAGTGTGGTTTCCGGAAATGTTTAAGGATTGGTAGTGTCCGGATTTCTTATAAAGTTATTTCAGACCCAAATTAGGGTTTTCTTCGATTTAATAGAAAATCGAAATAGAAAGACTTCATGATGATCAATCATCAGGTTAAGATGGATCTAAACCAATCCATTTTTTTCTATACACATACAACATGCCGACGGTTAAACAACTTATTAGAAACGCAAGACAGCCAATACGAAATGCTAGAAAAACGGCCGCGCTTAAAGGATGCCCTCAGCGTCGAGGAACATGTGCTAGGGTGTATGTGCGACTCGTTCAGATCATAACTTCAAACAAATAAAAAAAATTTGGAAGTATCCATGATTAGTACCAATGAATAGGATATAGCTTTTCCATCCTAGATTTCTATGGTATATGGAATTTTTGGTTTCCTTTGGTGCAAATCCAATTATCTAAATTGGAAATAAGAAGCAATTCCCCCATTGGTAGCAAATGGTTATCCATTAAGCGGAGGAAATAATAATAAAAAGGCTTATGCTCCTTTATCTTAAAAGAACGGACTAACAGGGTCAGCTACTTAGCCAACTTTCATAATTAAATACCGTCACTGTATGGATAACTCTTATTGTGAAAAGAGCTATTTACTCTATAATGGATAGGTAGAGCCAAAGAATGTGAACTATACAAGTTCACAATACCTTTTGATGAAAGAAAGGGCTCCGGTGTATAGAGAGGGCCTTACCGTTTAAAAGGGAACCATAGAAACGATGGAACCCACTATTTTTTTAGTATCATTAGAATTAATTTGTTATTTCGCATAGAAATAACTGAACGGAGTGTAATAAAAAATCGTGGTTGGGAAGGTTACTATAGCAAAAGCCATTGGAATTAATATTTTATATATCGGAATAATTAGTTTTGTTATTAATGGAAAAAAGGATGGCTAAAAGAAGAGAAATAATTAGTTATTCATTAAGGTTAATTTGATTCAATGACCAGAGTTCCGCGAGGATATATAGCCCGGAGACGACGAACAAAAATGCGTTCATTTGCCTCAAACTTTAGGGGGGCTCATTTAAGACTTAATCGAATGATTACCCAACAGGTAAAAAGAGCTTTTGTTTCCTCTCATCGAGATAGAGGTAGGCAAAAGAGGGATTTTCGTCGTTTGTGGATCACTCGGATAAACGCAGCAACGCGGATATATAAAGTATTTGATAGTTATAGTAAATTAATACACAACCTGTACAAGAAGAAATTGATTCTTAATCGTAAAATGCTTGCACAAGTAGCTGTATCAAATCCAAATAATCTTTACACGATTTCCAATAAAATAAAGATCATCAATTAAAGGGATAAATAAAGTAATATACTGGAATAATAAAAACCGAATTCCCGGAGAGGGAACTCCGGGAAGATACAATAAATTAAGATTAAGTGGTAGGAATCAACGAGCAGGATTACTTTCTTTATAATATATATAGGTCTGGGCCTTTCGAATAAAACATCAACAATCGGAACTTAAGTTCCGATTGTTGTTTCTTAAATTTTGGTTGTAGTTTCTTAAGTTTCGATTGGAATTGTACTTTTCCGTTAATTGAGGAATATGTCTATTTTTTCTAGGTCTAGAACCCGTAATTATTGAAATTGACTGGGCTTGAAATTGCTTTTCGTTCTCATAGTTACGAAACGGTAAGAAAGATAAAATACGAGCCTGTTTTATAGCAAGAGTAATTAATCGTTGTTGTTTCAAGGTTAATCTATTTATTCGTCTAGATAATATTTTTCCTTGTTCACTAATAAATCTATTAATTAAACTCATGTTTCTATAATCAATTCGATCTCCCGGGCCAATCCGAGGACGCCTACGAAAAGGTTGTTTAGATTTACGAAAAGGTTGTTTGAATTTACGAAAAGTTTGCTTGGATTTACGAAAGGTTTGCTTGGATTTATTAAAAGTGTGTTTGGATTTACGAAAGGGTTGCTTAGATTTAAGAAAAGGTTGTTTAGATGTATACATGATTTATTCCTTATTTAAAATTTTAAAATTGAACAAAAAAAATTCATTTATTTATTTTATTATTTTATGAATTTAGGATCCAGAAGAAGTAGTCTTTCTTTGATCCATATCTTATTTAATTAATCTTATAGTATATGAATACCCTCTATACATATGAAATAATATCTACCGGAAATCGGATGAGTTGATTTGTATTTTATACTATAGTTTTTTTTATATATTAAATATAAAGTTCTTGCTCTTTCTGTTTTTTGGAAAGATCGAACACACGATGGGTGTTCCTATTTCTTTATTTCGTGATGAGTCGTATGCTTGCGACAATAACGACAAAATTTTTTTAATTCTAATTGTCGGGGTGTATTGTGGCGATTCTTTTGAGTACTATATCTAGAAACCCCCGTCGATTCCTCATTGGCACCTTTTCGAACACAACTGCTGCATTCCAAAATAACCCTGATTCTAACATCTTTCCCCTTGGCCATGAACCGAACCTCCTTTTCTGTTTGGGTTGACTTAACTAAATTCTTCTACTTATTCTTTTATTCTTCTATTTTGAATCCGAAGAAGAAGAATAAAATCCATTAGAATCAATTTTTTGAATTCTTAAATTAAGTAATAAAAAATAAAGAAATAATTAAAGAATACAATCCTTGTCGAATTAGCAAAGATTTTGCTTCGAAACCCTTTCATTTAATTAGCCAGCCCAGCCTTTTTCTATGCTCTGATTTCTGAGGCCTGTTTAGCTTGGATACCACTTTAAATTGAATTTCTTTTTTTTTTCAAAATAGAATTTACCAAATTTTTCATAACTCTGAGGTTCAAGCCAATCCATCTTTTCTTTCTTTTTCCTTCCGATACTAAATAAAAGGATTAAAAAGGGTCAAATTTTGTCATGTCACAAAGAATTCTATTCCTCAATTAAAAAAAAGGGAATGACAAAGCATCTGGAAATAAACGATTAATTTCTATCAATAAACCTGCTAAAGCACCAAACCATAGAGTACTTAGCACGGGTGCTACAGAGAGATATGTTTTTATATCCCGCATTGAAAATCCTCCTTCCTTGTTGGAATACATATATGATCAGAAACTTTTGCCCAAGATTGTTATGCTATATATAAAATGAACCATATAGACGAAATTTTCTTATCCCTAAAAAATGACCCCTTCTTCCTATACATTACCAAGGAAAAGTAATCCTTCTTGTATAGGCGAAATTTTATTGGATTTTAGATGTATATAATTCCTTAATTATATGAGACCAAAAAGAAGAAATGACAGGAGGGTTCTATATAGATAGAGAAATAAGAATAAAATTACAATGTGGAAAAGAAGACAGGAATTGTGTACAATGGCATTGTATAACAATTTTGAAAAGGGATGTAGCGCAGCTTGGTAGCGCGTTTGTTTTGGGTACAAAATGTCACAGGTTCAAATCCTGTCATCCCTACCTATTACTTTTTTATTCTTTTTGGGCAGTAGCGAAGAGATCAATTGAAAGTAAAGTGGGTATAACTTGAATTTGTGGAGACTATACATACGTGAGATACGTTAGGAATAGAAAAATATTTTCTTTTTGAATGAATGAAAGCGCTCTTAGTTCAGTTCGGTAGAACGCGGGTCTCCAAAACCCGATGTCGTAGGTTCAAATCCTACAGAGCGTGATTCCATCTATCTTATGTCGAAGCAGAGTAAAATAATTTAACAAAACAAAATTGAATTGAAACTCGAATTTGACCTCCTCCAGACCAGAGAGGAGGTCAATAAAAAAATAAAAATTACTCAATCAAAGATCCAACTGATCCCCCCGCCTGTATTGCAAATATGCAGTCACGAATAATCCCGCTAAAGTAATAGGAATTAGGCCTAAGACGATTCCAAATAGAAAAACTTCAATCATTTCGATTTGTTCGAGGTGATAAAAAAAGAAGAGATACGATCTATCCCTAAATAGTACTCTAAATTATCCACGAATCTCAATGATCAAGAAAAAAATTCGTAATTTAGTGTGGAAAAGAGTTATAGAATACCAGGAATCTAAAAGAAAGATTTTTTTTTCTGACTTATTCAGTCAATTCAAATAAGACGTATCTTGTTCAAGCCAATAAATAGAGCTGGGGTTATAGTTAAAGCAGCTAGTAGAAAACCGAAATAACTAGTTAAAGTAAGCATGAAAGAATTAATTTCCTTTTATTTTTTTTACTACACTACATATGTTGGTAAAGCACTTACCTAAGTTATGGGAAATTCATAATTCATCAGTCAGTTATTTTAGAGAATACTAAAAAACAAGATAGAGTGAGATACGGAAGTGTAAAATAAAGTAGATTCATCAGATGATACATGAGTCCCTAATTCCGAATCAAGAGATTGTTATTGTTGTGGAATTTGTCAATTGAGTAAAGTAATAATATTAAGAACTAGATCATGTAATCCCATTGAAAAAATGGAATTCGATTTTCAGGGGAATTTTGGAATAAGAGATAAATAAACAATTGAATTTGAAAAAAAAAAATGTTTTGTATTTTGGATTATTTCTTTTTCAATAGGACCCTCTTTTTGGAGTGAACGGTCAAATATTCCACTATTCCTTTATTCCTTCTTATTTTAACTGTCTTATTTTAACTAATTGTATTCCATATGGAATAAGAGGAGAAGAAAAGCATTCCAGGACCCCCCCTGAGGGCCCCTTAAAAAAAATAAAGCTCTTCCTTGAATTTACTTTATTTTTATTCCTTT